CAGTGATTAGTGAACCTATGAGAGATGCTTAGAATTAGTTTCTTTCTCTTCTACTTCTATCTCCCATCTATTTATTTTCTTTAGTTATTCACTAGAGCAATTATGTCTGGAAGTCGATCCAGGGCAAGTGTTCGGATCTATTATGACATATCCAGGAGGCGCTCAACGGACCTTTTGAATCTTTTTTAATCTTATAAAGGTCTTCAAATTTGTCAAAAAACCTTTTTTTTGTACAACCTTAGTGTATTCATATCTCAATTAGAAGTCCCGAAATGAAGCTGCTACTTTAATGGCGTATATAGAACATATTACTTTATTCCAAGCAGTCATTAGTCATTACTAGGATAAGAGACATTCCTGCGAGGGGTCTCTTTTATTAATTTGAATAGAATAGGCGAAAAATACATTTTCTACCGTATCCCTGTATCGTTTATCCTTACGAAATCCCAGACGAAATAGAACGATCTTAGAAAAGATATAATGAAATTCCTTTATTTTTTCTTACCAGAAAAATTATCCCCTTTTATATTCCACTGATAGGGCTAACAGACAATTAATTTTGAATTATACCAAACGAAAATAGATATCGAAATTCTAAAGAAATAAAATTCTAAATAAATATAAATAAATAAACAGAGAGTTTCTTATTCGAAACGTCCCGTGATCTTCAACCAATTCTGCGCTTGAATATAATTACCAGGAGTAAGCGCAATAGCTTGTTTCCAATACTCGGCAGCTTGATTGAACCAAGCCTCCGCAATTTCAGAATCTCCCTGTCGAACGGCCTGTTCCCCCCGGTCGGAATAGGTGGTTCAATTCCTTTCCTTCGAACCGTACTTGAGAGTTTCCCGCCTCATACGGCTCGACAATCAATTCTTTTGGTGTCCCGGTTTTTGAATCTAGTATATCGAATTGAATTTGATTTCTCATAGATCGATCTTTATTCTTTTTTTGGGGGGTTAACCAAAAGAGGTTAATTCCATGAGCATGAGTTTAAAACTTGACTTTTGATTAAATTAATAATCAGCTTTGCTTTCATTTTATCTTTTCTCCCACCGTCAGAAGAATAACATAGAAGCATTTCCACTATAGTTAGAATTTTCTGAAAGGTATCTATCTCGGTTTCATATAAAAATTGATATAGAATCTTTGAAAAAGACCTTTCTTCCTAAGAAAGAAAAGGCTTACTGTCTTTGGGATCTGATGCTACACCGCTGCTCAATACCTTAGGGGATCGACTTTATTACATAAGTGGATTCCTTACTTTTATCTCATATCATGACATAAATAAGCAGTTCTTATTGGATCGGCATCGGCCCAAAACCTCGCGAATTGATCTTTACGGTGCTTCCTCTATCAATTAGATCCTTTATCCATAGAATAAACTATCTAGGCATATCGATTTCTTCATATTTCGACTTCTATGAAGTTTCTTTCTTTGCTACAGCTGATAAAAATCGTTTTTGCACGATGCATATGTAGAAAGCCTATTTTTTTTCTAGTATTTATTAGTGTGTTTGCTCTTTACCTCCTTTTTTCTTTTACTTTTTTCTTTCTATAGTAGAGATAGTCGCACGTAATGACAGATCACAGCCATATTATTAAAAGCTTGTGGTAAGAACGGATTTCGTTCTAGTGCCCGAAAATAATATTCTAAAGCTTTTGTATGTTCTCCGTTACTTGTGTGGATAAGGCCTATGTTATAGAGTATATAGCTTCGATCGTAGGGATCAATTTCTAGTCGCATAGCTTCATAATAATTCTGTAAAGCTTCCGCATAATTGCCTTCAGATTGAGCTGACATCCGTTACGGTCGTCATTCGATTCAAAGAATTCTCCGTTTCAAAACCGTACATGAGATGAAAATCTCATACGGCTCCTCCTTTATGTGCATTATGAGAATAATCCATGGAATCAAAAAAGATTGAAATATTCTCATTATGAACTAAGTGGGGCTAATGTTTTTACAAGAAATCTCTAGCCAACCTTCCTGCAAAAGCTTTTTTCTTAATATCACGCGTGTTGGTACTAGATAAAACCGTAAACTCCAACAATTTCTTTGTTCTCAACGCCCCTTAATTTACAGGAATTAATCACTTCAACAGTCTTCGATGGTTATACGGGTATCCACAGTACGAACGAGATGGATGTTTGTTATCCCAACCATTCTTCTTAGTCCCGATCCCGATAAGGAAAGGGGGCAGTTTATAACAAAGTTTTCGTGTTGCTGATTCCTAGACGTAGCGCCTCTTCCCCTATGCCGCCTATTGGTACTGGTGTAGTAGGGTTGACTTGCAATACAGAACCCATAGGTGTAACCTTTCGCTCAATACTAGAATCGACAATTGAAGCATCTGAGGCTGCATTAATCGGGGATACACGACAGAAGGAATGGTTTTATCTATAAACTTCACCTTCAACAAGCGTAGATTTTTTCAATAATCTTTTTTTTTTGTTCTTTTCTATCCCGAATTGTCTTTCTTTCTTCTAAGACCGAAAG